GTAAGGAAATTTATTGTTGAATTACGTACTTACTTAAAAACGAACAAATCGCAATTCCAAGAAATTATCTCTTCTACCAAAACATTTACTGAGGAAGCGGAAGCCCTTTTAAAAGAAGCTATTCAAGAACAAATGGAACGCTTTCTACTTCAGGAACAAGCATAAATAAATGGATCCTTTAATATAAATATTTAAAAAGTTTATATATTATATATATAAAAAAGACCTTTCTTCCTATAGATATCTAAAAAAAACATATGGAAATAAATTGCGTCCAATAGGATTTGAACCTATACCAAAGGTTTAGAAGACCTCTGTCCTATCCATTAGACAATGGACGCTTTTCATTTCATTCCGATTTTTTCTCGTTTTTGACTTTGATTCTGATTCTCGTATTTATTGTTCTGAAAAAAGAATCCGATTGTATATGAGATGATAAAATTTTTTGTCTTGTATATTCAACTCAATAATGATGCATTAGGTATTATAGACTAGAGCGGGTAGCGGGAATCGAACCCGCATCGTTAGCTTGGAAGGCTAGGGGTTATAGTCGACGCTGGTTTTTCATTTTTAACGTCTCTAATTCAAAACCGAACATGAAACTTTTATTTCATTCGGCTCCTTTATGGAAAATGGAGAAATTCTCAGATAAAATTTTAAGGTGGGAATGAAATCTAAAATTTGGCCCATAACATCTATGTCAGCTTTTTGTTGGAATGCATTCCATTCCAAATAATTTGCTTTCTAGATCATCCTTCTAGAAGAGGAGATTCAAATAATCTTTCTAGTTACTTCGTTCTCTATTTCTAGTTGAAAGAATCCTAAGGAAAAGTTTTTGGTTTCCACCGAGCTAAAAGAAAGATGTTGATTGAAGCCTCTAGTAAACTAAAGTTATCATTTAATAGCCATTTTGCCTCGATTTCTTAAAAAAAAGAAGATGAAGATTTAGTTACGATTAGAAAACCTTTTTTTATCTTTATCCATGGATTGCTTACTTATACTGATTCAATTGGAAATGGTCGTCCAATTACAAAAATTCATGTTTCAAAATTTCATAATCCAAAATTTATATTTTTAATTGACCTTTGGATACAAATCACGAGAATGTATAATTCTCTTCCAATTTTTCATTGAAGGTAAGGAATTAATTCCTTTTTAGAAATAAAGTTTATGATCGGAATAGTAATCAAACCGGGGGATCCCTTAACTATTAAAGGGTTATATAGAACGAATCACACTTTTACCACTAAACTATACCCGCTACAGTTCGATTATTGTATCGAAATATAACTTTTGTCGAACACTGAAACTGGACATAATGGAATCAAGATAGGCTTATAAAAGAATCATGAAATTTAGAATAGTGGCCTTTTTCGTAGTAAGATTAAGGGAGATTCTGAAAAGTATATAAAGTATAGTTAAATAATTTAATTAAAAATAAAAAAAGTTCGGTTTTTTTCCTGAAGGAGTTAGTTTTGAGATATGGTTCAATAAAATGGTTAACGCTATAATCAGATAAATAAGATATCCAAATCCAAATAAATTAAAAATTTATGTTATTAAAAATAAGGGGCCTGGCGAATTACTGATCAGGCCAGGCCGCGTGAATCACAATTTTTCGTTCGAAAAAGTTTTTTTATATATTTAAAAATTTAATAGTCTATTTTTCGATTAATATTCATTCATTTTTGATTCTTGTTTTTTTGTTTATTTATATAATATATATTAAGTTATATATATTATATTATAGTTAATAGTTATATATATTATATAAGTTATATATATTAAAATAGAATCTTTCTTATTTTTGGCGTTATCCAACTGATTGGAATTGAGTCTAAAACTTGTACTTGCTGTTGTATGACACAAAAACAACTTGTCTATTTTATAGACATATATTATGGTTATATGTTAATAGTATATTATATAAATGTTATTGTTATGTTATATAGAATAGAAAATTATTATATATAGATAATTATATTATATATCTAATTTAGATATAATTTGATTTCTCAATTTTTTATTATTAATTCTGGATTCGATTTTATTACATACTTTTTTACATATAAACAAAAAATCTTCGAATTTCTTTTTTATTTATATATTTATATATAAATAATATATAAATTTGTATTTTATTTTTTTTTTTTTCAAGGGGGAGAGATGGCTGAGTGGACGAAAGCGTCGGATTGCTAATCCGTTGTACGAGTTTTTCGTACCGAGGGTTCGAATCCCTCTCTTTCCGTGTTATATTTACATTGAAGATTTAATCTTAATATAATTATAATATTCTTTAATATATATAATAATATATATTTTTCGAATTAATTAGAATTTGGCATTTTTTATAATTTATAATATAGTTTCATTTAAATTTTATCTTAAATTATAAAAAAAAAGAGAAATGAAAAATGAAGCAAAAACCCTTTTTTTAGTCTTCGCGCCCAGGATTGCGCCCTGGATCATTAGATAGGAATCCGAAAATAAAGAGAGAAACGAAGAATATCACTACTGTGTAAACAAAGAGTTTGAGAGTAAGCATTACAAATCTCCAAGATCTTTTTTTTCTTTGAAAAAGAGAATAGATTTTCTATTGTTATACCGCATATCCTAAAATTAAATATTAGGTTTGACACCTAAAGTTGTTTTTGAAAATGTTAAAATCGACTTTTTTTTGTAATTGTAATAGAAATACTAAAAAAATTTACGCTATTATTATCTTATCTATTCTTTTCGTACTTATCAATAATGGATTTTTAACCACTTGTTCATTTAGCCAAAATCAAAATAGTTAGAATGGAAAACGAAATAATGCGGGTTGTGTCTATACAAGAATTTTAATATTTTAATTTTGAATTAAGGGCTCATACTGTAAGATTTTTGATTTTGTTAATTGTTTAGTATTCTAATTAGAATTAGAATTCTCTTTTTCGAAAAAAGCATTCATCTTTAAAAGACCTCATCGAAAACTTACAGCAGCTTGCCAAACAAAGGCTAAGAGAAAAAAGAATAGTGGTATGACTGGCATAAAATCGACGATTGGACTCAAAAAAGCATAGGCCTCTGGTAATTTGGCAAAGAAACAACTACTCGAATAAAGAGTACAATTAAGACAGATCAAACTAAAGATATTAAGCATAACAGACATTTTCTTTTTTTTTTTAATTGCATTTTGATTGAGTTATTGATAGATAAGTAAAAAAAAAAAAAGAAAAAATCCTTCATTTTTTTGAACTTACTTACTCAATCAAAAAACCTTCCATTCTCAATGGAGAATAGAAGAAATTCTACTTTCATATAATATCTTAATGGAATTTTTGGTAATGATCAATAAATTCATTTTTTCTATGTTGACATCTATCGGATTTAAAATACTAAACAACCGAATCTAATGGATTCTTTAGATAGTTGGTCTGGAATTGACGAATAATCAACAACAATATTAGTGTTTATTAGTGTCGAATCGAGATCGAAGTGGGGCGTGGCCAAGTGGTAAGGCATCGGGTTTTGGTCCCGCTATTCGGAGGTTCGAATCCTTTCGTCCCAGAGCATAATTAATTCTAATTTTATAATTAATAAGAAAAAACGTTTTTCTTTTCTGTTTATTTTATAAAGTGTCTAAAGTGTAAGATTGGCTAGAGTTTGACTCTTTTGGCTAATGATTAGAATAAAAAAATTATATCTTTTTCACAGATTTCACAAAGATAAGTGCTCAAATGATACAGATGAATCTGTTGGGTATTTAGGCAAGCCTGGGGTTATAGATTACATTAATTTTCATTATAAAAAAGTTGTGACTTTACCTATTATATATCCAGTCCTTAATAATATGATATATAAATATAATATAAATAATATAATATAAATATATAATATAGAAATATTCATATATCATTATAGAAGGACGTTAATTTTTTTTGTTCATCTCCAGAAAAGAAATTGTATTTTTACTATAACTACATTTTTTAACTACATTTTTTTTTGATATTTCTTATTAAATATGAAAATTTATATATGTAAAGGTTGCGTTCGAAAATAAAGATGGATTTATCTCTCTTAGCTTATCTCTTAGAGATGTCGTCTTATTGTAAATTGTAATTGTTTGTAATTTGTATAAAAAATGTTAATTAAGAAATCAAAAAATTAGAAAAAAAAACTTAAGAGATATTACATATCTAATCTAGGTAACAACTATTTTAACTGAACCAATGACTATTCATGATTCGATAATTGAATCAACCGCAGACTGGTTCCAAATTCGAGGAATGTTATGGTAAAACTTCGTTTGAAACGATGTGGTAGAAAGCAACGTGCGACTTGAAGGACATGATCTGGTGTGGATTCTTATATCCATCATTCTATAAAAAAGGATGCTCTTAACTCGACATCTTTTGCTCTGTTCCATTCGAACTCGGCTTGGTGGGGTGTAATAGAAATAGTATAGGATGGAGCTCGAGTAGAAAGTCTTGAGCTATTTCTCAAGGGAGAGGAGTCTAGGGTTAGTGTCAATAAAAAAAAATAAGTTGGAAGAACTTCGTAAATTATCTTTGACAGAGAAATGGCAAGGATCAAAATCAAGCAAATTTAAAATCCCCAAGGCCATTTTGATAAAGCCTTTTTTATTAATCTATTAAATTATATATACTGGGTGGACGCCTGCTGTTCATATGATTAGATTCTTTGAAAGAAATAAATAACAAAAAGGTATGTTGCTTCCATTTTTGAAAGGATTAAAAATCAACGAAGTAATGTCTAAACCCAATGATTCAAAAAAAAAAGATAAAGGCTTCCGTAACAAGGAAATACTCTTTTTGTTTTTTATTGTTGCAACAATTGTATTTGGATCAATTCAAATAGATTCTAAATCAGACAAAACAAAGGGTATTTGAGACTGCTCAATAAATGAGAAATGCTAAAGGATTTTTGTCTTTTGAGCTATTTGAAAGTTATTCAACTTGAGTTATGAGTATACAAATGATTTTTTTGCGGAAATAAAGGATTGAATTCTTAGTTGAATTTGTTTTCTTATGGATTTTTTTGATTGGTCATTGTAATTTATAGATACATAACTTCTAAATCATTTTGCTCGAGCCGTACGAGGAGAAAACTTCCTATACGTTTCCGAGGGGGGTTCAATCTATCCCAATGAGCCGTCTATCGAATCGTTGCAATTGATGTTCGGTCCCGAAGAGAGGGAAGAGATCTGCAGAAAGTGGGTTTTTATGATCCGATAAAAAATCAAACTTATTTAAATGTTCCTGCTATTCTCGATTTTATTCAAAAGGGCGCTCAACCTACAGAAACTGTGTATGATATTTTAAATAGAGCAGAGGTTTTAAAAGAATTTCGATTTAAGCAAACGAAGTTCAATTAATGAATAATAAACCATTTTTAATTAAATAGAATTAAAATGAAATATAAAAACGAAAGATAATGAGGTTTTAATTTGGTAGAACTTTTTTATTCCTGTATTGTGCCAATCCAACACAAGCTTTCCTCTCTAATTTCATTTCTCTTTGTTTTTTCTATTTCGATTTCACAATTTCAATTATATTTAGTGTATTTTTTTTTTTTTCATAAAATAATTCAAATTTTTTATTCATATTGACAAGAATGTATTGAACAAATAGAATTCAATTGTGAAATCAAAAATTAAATGGTTTTGTTATGTCTTCTTCACCATATTAGTATTCGAGGATTCATTGAATTTGTTCCGATACAAAACAAAAAGTTTGGATCTCAAAAACGTAAACTACTTGTACTTGTTTATCAAATTTTTTAGCTGAGAATCCCTTGCATTGGTGTTTGTTTTTATGTTCGTAACAGGAATTAACTCGAAAAATTTTTTTGATTTTTTGATAATTCAATGTTTTGATGCCAATACAATTTTGTTGATCTCGATTGTATCTACATATAGATATAGCTATTATGGGGGTTGCTAACTCAACGGTAGAGTACTCGGCTTTTAAGTGCGGCTAGGATCTTTTACATATTTGGATGAAGCAAGGGATTCGTCTACACCATCGGTAGAGTTTATACGACCACGACTGATCCTGAAAGGAAATGAATGGAAAAAAGAGCATGTCGTATCAATAGTAATAATATTTCATTTTTATCAAATCGTTACAAAACTTTATTTAAATTTTTGGAAAGAAATGCAATTAATTAAAAATTGGGTCGATTGAATAAATGGATCGAACCTTATCCTTATGGGTTCAAATTTTGTGGAAAGAATAAGCAACGAGCTTATCTTCATAATTTGAATGATTACCCGATCTAATTAGACGTTAAAAAAAACTTAGTGCCTGATGCGGGAAAGGATTATCCCACGTATGGATTTTCTTTTTTAGTGAATCCTAACTATTAGAATCTCCATTCTCCATATAGAGATGGACAGGAATGTGTAGAAGAAACAGTATATTGATAAAGAGACTTTTTCCAAAATCAAAAGAGCGATTGGGTTGAAAAAATAAAGGCTTTCTAACCATTTTGTTATTTCGTAATAAAAAAAAACGAATTAGATGGAAAAAAAAAGAGAGTACGTTGATTAATTTACCGAAGTACTATTAAAAAAAACTTTGTTTTTACTGTATCGTACTATGTATCATTTGATAATTCAAGAAACTCCCTATCATTTGTACGTTTACTGATTTTAAATGGACGAATTCCAAGGATATATAGAACTCGACGGTTCTTGGCAACATAACTTTTTCTATCCACTTATCTTTCAGGAATACATTTTTTCGTTTGCATATGGCCATGGTTTAACAAAATACATTTTGTTAGAAACTTCCGTCGATAGGAAATTTAGTTTACTAATTGTGAAACGTTTAATTAGTGGAATGTATCAAGAGAATCCTTTGATTCTTTCGACTAATAATTTTAACCAAAATGACTTTTTGGGGCACAAACACAATTTTTATTCGCAAATGATATCAGAAGCATTTGCAGTCATTCTGGAAATTCCATTTTCCCTACTATTAATAGCTTCTGTAGAGAGACAAAAAATAGTTAAATCTCAGAATTTGCGATCAATTCATTCAATATTTCCTTTTTTAGAAGACAAATTCTTACATTTAAATTATGTCTTAGATATATTAATACCTTACCCTGCCCATCTAGAAATCTTGGTTCAAACACTTCGGTACTGGGTGAAAGATGCTTCGTCTTTGCATTTATTACGATTCTTTCTTTATGAGTATCGTAATTGGAATAGTCTTTTTATTTTAAAAAAATCCATTTCTATTTTTCTAAAAAGAAATCAAAGATTATTATTGTTCTTATATAATTTCCATATATGTGAATACGAATCCATTTTCGTTTTTCTTTGCAACCAATCCTCTCATTTACGATCAACATCTTATAGAGTGTTTCTTGAACGCATTTATTTCTACGTAAAATTTGACTATTTAGTCAAACCTTTTTATAAGGATTTTGGCGTTATCTTATGGCTTTTCAAGGACCCTTCCCCGCACTCTGCTAGGTATAAAGTAAAAT